AAGAACCATATTTTGACTCTTATCTGGAGAATAACCAACAATAGCTTCCATTGAATTAATAATAGATCCAGACCCTAAAAACAACAATGCTTTCGAATAGGCATGAGTAATCAAATGAAATAAAGCACCTCGATAAGACCCCATACCTAGAGCTAACATCATATAACCCAATTGAGACATTGTAGAATAAGCTAAACCTCTCTTAATATCTTTTTGAGCAAGAACTAAAGTAGCTCCTAAAAAGACTGTGATTATGCCTATCAAAGCTATTAAATTCATTATGTAAGGTATGACTAGGAAAAGAGTAAAAAGTCGAGCTACAAGAAAAATTCCCGCCGCTACCATAGTAGCAGCATGTATCATAGCCGAAATCGGAGTAGGGCCTTCCATGGCATCGGGCAACCATACATGAAGAGGAAATTGTGCTGATTTAGCAATTGCACCGGAAAATAAGAAAAAGGTACACAAAGTAACGAATACAAGATTAACTTGATTATTAGAAATAAAGTTAGTGACTATTTTGAACAAATCTCGAAATTCGAAGCTTCCCGTTATCCAATAAAGACCAAAAATTCCTAATAATAAACCAAAATCCCCTACACGATTAGTTACAAATGCTTTTTGACAAGCATTCGATGCACTAGGTCGTGTGAACCAAAAACCTATTAAAAGATAAGAACACATTCCAACTAATTCCCAAAAAATATAAATTTGTAGCAAATTCGAACTAGTAACTAATCCCAACATTGAAGTATTGAAAAAACTCATATAAGCAAAAAATCTCAAATAGCTTTGATCATGAGACATATAATTATCACTATAAAAAAGAACCATAATTCCAACTGTAATAATTAATATTAACAAAATAGAAGTAAGTGGGTCAATCAAGTGTCCGAACTCTAAAGAAAAATCATTATTAATGGTCCATGACCATATATGTTGATAAATAAAACTGCTATTTATTTGCTGAATAGACAGATCGAGTGAAAAAATCATAACTATACTTAACAATAAAACACTTGGAAAAGCCCACATACGACGAAGTTTTTTTGTTGTCACCGGAAAAAGGAGAAGTCCTGTTCCTATTAACATAGGGACTGGGAATGTAAGGAAAGGTATGATCCATGAATATTGATATATATGTTCCATAACAAAAACTTTTTTAATTACTAATTAATTATTTCGTCTTTCTGATTTATCAGCTCTTATATCTTTTTATTTTAAATCAGTCAATAAAGAAAATAAATGAAAAAGAAAAAATACAAAGTATATAAAAATGAAATCCAATTTTATATTTCTATTTTTAATTTTTATCAATTAAAAAAAAAAAATTCACATATTAAAATCAAAAAGTTCGAATTCGTCAAATAAAGATACTACTGAAAATAAAAAAATACTTATTCTAACTAACTAGAAAGCCATTATTATTCAAAAAATTACTTAAAAAATTTTTTTTTTAATTCAAAATTTTTATCTACATAGAGAAAGGTTAAAGAATTCTAAAAAAAGTGGTTTATTAAATTTTGATAGTGATAGTAATAATAAAAAAAGCTAATTTTAACAGAAGCACGAATAATGTTAGCAGATCCTTACTGGATTCAATAAAATAATTATTTTATTTGTTTATTTATTCAGAACCATTTCACAACCATTAACTAGTACCTTTTGAAATGGAGTTATTTTTTTTCATTATGTTTTGAAAAAAGACTGTTATATTTGACACTTTTCTTTTATATTTTCCATAGGTATAAAGTAAAGAATTATTCAATTTTTTTTTATTTTAACAAATTAATTAATAGTCTCATTTGTATTTTCAAATTCAATTTGAATTAGATATACTTTTTCGTTGAGTTTGACAAATTATACGAAAAAAAAGTTAAAGGTTTTTAAATATAATTCTAAAATATTCGGCTAACTAACAATTTCAGGATAAAAAAAATTTAGGTTCTTAAACTTTTCGGATAGGCTTTTTTGATGAAAAGAGTATAATTTTCAGATTTAATATATAGAGTAAGGAAGCGAATAGTAAAAATCTATTAAAAAAAAAAAGAAGATTTCGGATAAAGTAAAGACAATTTTTTTTGAAGTACGTAGCAGAACTAGAAATTTTGTTGTTATATGATAGAATATCTAATGATGTTTCGAAATCCTAACTCAAACTCTTTCCACAATAAAAAACTAAGCAATAAAATATTTTGAGAAATCTATTGAATGTAATAAATATTTGAATTGGAATTCATAAAATTTGATTTGTTTTTATTCTTAAATAAAAATTTCGTCATGAATTTTAATATTTCGTAAAAAGTAAAGTATTGCCTCAAAGCTCGACGATTAAATAAAAAGTGATTATTATAATTTCAAGCAAGCCGCTATGGTGAAATTGGTAGACACGCTGCTCTTAGGAAGCAGTGCTAGAGCATCTCGGTTCGAGTCCGAGTAGCGGTATTAGATCCTGTAATTTTCAAAAGGATACAATATATCCTATAATGACTTTACTTCCTAATTTCAATTATATATACGAAAAGAGGAACCCCCATAACTTTTTTTTTTTTTTTACTTTATGATAGTTTCGGCTTTAGAGCATATATTAACTCATATATCTTTTTCAGTCGTGTCAATTGTAATTACAATTCATTTGATAACCTTATTGGTCGATGAATTCGTAGAACTCTATGATTCGTCAGAAAAAGGCATGATAACTACTGTTTTCTGTATAACAGGATTATTAGTTACTCGTTGGTTTTTTGGTGGACATTTACCATTAAGTGATTTATATGAATCATTAATCTTTCTTTCATGGGCATTTTCTGCTATTCATATAGTTCCGTATTTTAAAAAATATAAAAATTATTTAAGCGCAATAACCGCGCCAAGTACTCTTTTTACTCAAGGGTTTGCCACTTCAGGTCTTTTAAAAGGCATGCATCAATCAGAAATGTTAGTGCCCGCTCTTCAATCCCAGTGGTTAATGATGCACGTAAGTATGATGATATTGGGCTATGCAGCTCTTTTGTGTGGATCATTATTATCAGTAGCATTTCTAGTCATCAGATTTCAAAAAATCATAAGAATTTTTGATAAAAGCAATAATTTATTACCCGATTCATTTTACTTTAATGAGATACAATATATAACGAACCGAAAAAATGTTTTAAGAAATATTTCCGTTCTTTCGTATAAGAATTATTATAGGTTTCAATTGATTCAACAATTAGATGACTGGAGTTATCGGATTATAAGTATAGGATTTATTTTTTTAACTATAGGTATTCTTTCGGGAGCAGTCTGGGCTAATGAAGCATGGGGATCATATTGGAATTGGGACCCAAAGGAAACTTGGGCGTTTATTACATGGACCATATTCGCGATTTTTTTTCATACTCGAACAAATAAAAATTTTGAGGGTTTAAATTCGGCAATTGTCGCTTCTAGCGGTTTTCTTATAATTTGGATATGCTATTTTGGAGTGAATTTATTAGGAATAGGACTACATAGTTATGGTTCATTTACATTAACAATTACCACTTGAAGAAAGAGTCTGACGAATGCAACTCTCTCGGACAGCAAAATATAGAGACAAAAAGCTTCAGGTAAGCTGTTGAGAACTTTTTGAATCAACTAGTATGGTAATTCAAAAAGTTCTCACAAATGCCAAAAATTTTTGCTTAGAATTCATTTTTTGTTAATTAAAATTCAAGATTTAAGAGAGTAAAAAAGAAGTTTTTTCATTGTGTAACCTAATAATTTTGAATTTTTGAAAATCAAAAATCATAGGATTTTTTTTTTATAAAAACTATCTATAAAAATAATTAGATAGAATAGCTTCGACTCTGTCAATTGATAATGAGAAAACGAAATCCGGATAAATACCAATACTTATTACAGGCAGAAGGATAGAGATCGAAACAAATAATTCCCGAGGTCCAGAATCAAAAAAATAAGAATTTGGAGCATTAAACAGTTTGTATCCATAGAACATCTGTCGTAACATAGATAATAAATAAATAGGAGTTAATAGCATTCCAACTGCCATTACGATAGTAATTAATATTTTTGTCGTTAAAAGGTATTTTTGGCCACTAATTAGTCCAAAAAAGACTATCAATTCCGAAAAAAAACCACTCATGCCCGGTAATGCAAGGGAAGCTAGTGATAAAATACTGAAGGTCGTGAATAGTTTTGGCATTAAGGGAGCCATTCCGCCCATTTCGTCAAGATAAAGACGACGTATTCTATCATAACCAGTTCCTGCCAAGAAAAAGAGTGCAGCACCAATAAATCCATGGGATAGAATTTGTAAAATAGCTCCATTGAGTCCCATATCACTTATAGAGCAAATTCCTATAATTATGAAACCCATATGAGATACAGAAGAATAGGCTATTCTTTTTTTTAAATTTCGTTGACCAGGAGATGTTGAAGCTGCATAGATTATTTGCATTACGCCTATTATTATCAACCAGGGGGAGAAGATAGAATGAGCATGAGGTAATAATTCCATATTGATTCGAATCAATCCATACGCCCCCATTTTTAATAGGATTCCAGCTAGAAGCATACAAGTACTGTAATGTGCTTCCCCATGAGTGTCTGGTAACCATGTATGTAAGGGTATAATCGGTGATTTGACAGCAAAAGCAATAAGAAATCCAATATAGAAAAATATTTCTAGTCCCGCAGGATATGATTGATTGGCTGATGTTTCAAAATTAAATGTTGGTTCATTAGAACCATATAAAGCGATACCTAAAGTTCCCATTAATAAAAAAACCGAACCGCCTGCAGTATACAAAATAAACTTTGTAGCTGAATACAGACGTTTCTTTCCCCCCCACATGGAAAGAAGTAGATAGATGGGAAGTAATTCTAACTCCCACATGATAAAAAAAAGTAAAAGATCTTGAGATGAAAATAATCCTATTTGAGCACTATACATTGCCAACATCAGAAAATTGAATAATCGAGAATCCCGAGTAATCGGCCAAGCCGCTAAAGTCGCTAAAGTGGTGATAAATCCTGTCAGTAAAATAGGTCCTAAAGAAAATCCATCTATTCCCAATCTCCAGTATAAATCAAAAAACGGGATCCATTTATAATCTTCTGCTAATTGGATTAATGGGTCCTCAAATTGAAAATAATAAGAGAACGCATAAGTTATTAAAAGGAGCTCTACTATACATATATATAAAGTATACCACCTAATTACCTTATTTCCTCTATGAGGGAAAAAGAAAATTAATAAACCCGCCGCTATCGGTAAAACTACAAATATTGTTAACCAAGGAAAAGAATTCGTGGTAAAGACAAGATACGCTTAGACTGGAAAAACCCGTGCTAGAAAAGATTTTTTCGAGTACGGGTTTTTGTCGGTAAACAAAAAAGCAAATGTATTCAAGTGGGGTTTTCTGGAAACTATCAATAAGCTAGACCCATGCTTCGAGTTGTTTCATGCCATAAATAAACTCGAACACTCAAGAAATCTGTTGGACAAGCGGATTCACATCTTTTACAACCGACACAATCCTCTGTTCTTGGAGCGGAAGCAATTTGTTTGGATTTACACCCATCCCAAGGTATCATTTCTAATACATCCGTGGGACAGGCTCGGACACATTGAGTACACCCTATACATGTATCATAAATTTTTACTGAATGTGACATTGGATTAAAAATTTTTTTAACGTCATAAAATTTCAATCTAGTAAATTTCTAAATGAATCAGCATATATTTAGAAACCAGACGAATCAATGATTTACCAGAAATTTTCTCAATTCTGGATCAACTTCTGAGATAGAGCCAAGATATTTAAATTTCTTACGTTTTCACAAACATGATCAGACAACTTAGATATCATACATACCAACTCAAATTAATAAATATGAAAATTATATTCTATAACAATTAATACTACTTATTCAACAAATTCGATTGATTGATACAGGTGGATTTTCTGTTACGATAAATTGACGAAACAATAGCAGGTCCAATAGCTGCTTCAGCGGCTGCGATAGCTATAACAAAAATTGAAAAAATATTTCCTTTTAGTTGGCGACTATCAAAAAAATCAGAAAATGTTACGAAATTTATATTAACAGCATTCAGTATAAGTTCAAGACACATAAGGGCTCTAACCATATTTCGACTCGTGATTAATCCATAGATACCGATAGAAAATAAAAAGGCACTCAAAATAAGTATATGCTCGAGCATCATTGACCAACTCCTTATCAATTTTTCAATTTCGATTTATTTCAATATGAACAACAATTCCACCTGAGATTGACTCGAATTAAGAATATCATAAGTACTGAACAAATAAATATATGGATAATAGATCAAATAAAAGAATTTATACATTTATACATAAATAATCTTTATAAATAATCTTTAAATAAAATTGAAGGAAAAGAGATGTGATAACATAGAAAACAGTTTTAATTTTGATTTCGATTATTAATTCGAAAAATTTCTTACTGACGAGCCACAGCAATCGCACCTATCAAAGCAACTAAAAGAATTATTGAAATGAATTCAAATGGAAGAAAAAAATCTGTTGCTAAATGAATTCCAATTTGTTGACCATTACTTATCAAATCTTGTTCTATAATCTGATTTTTTGTTGTAGTCCAAATAATTCCGTACCATGACGTATCGGGAATAATAGTAATTAGTGAAACAAAAATACTTGTACAAATTAAGGAAGTAACCCCATTTCCAACAGTCCAAAGATTCAAATCTTTGTAATATTCTGAACCATTCATGAACATTACGGCAAATATAATTAAAACATTTATAGCTCCCACATAAATAAGGAGCTGCGCAGCAGCTACAAAATGAGAGTTTGATAAAATATAAACTAAAGATATACAAACAAGAACGAATCCTAATGAAAAGGCAGAATAAATTGGGTTGGTAAATAATACTACCCCTAAACCTCCTAATATAAGACCTAATCCCAGAAAGACTAAAAGAAAATCATGTATTAGTCCAGGTGAATCCATTGCACGTAAAATAAGAAATAAAAAAATTGAATTGTTTTTTCATGACCTTATTGACTATTGACTTGACCAGGAAAAACTTTTTTATATTTTATATTTTGATTATTTTTTATTTTATTATTATAATTATTATTATATATAATTATTATTATAGGTATATAATTATTATTATAGGCTTCTTAATTTAAAATTCGAGGGGGTCTAAATAATTACTATATTTACAACTATTGAACTAATTTCATTCTTTCTTGAATTTCTTGAAAAAGAAAAGGCATTCAAATTTTATTCTCGAAAGAATTTTTGATAGAATTATAGATATCTTAATAGATTGTCAATCCAAATTAAATTTCGATGCAATTTTCTCATCAATCAAATTAATAGTTGGAATTTCGAATTTTTGTAGTCATTGACTAAGAAAATGAAAGAAAACCCCTTCTATATTTTTAGATCAAAACGGAACTTTCCTTTTTTTAGTTTAATAATTGTATTTTTAAATCAATCAAAGTGCTTTATCCATTTTTTTTTTTAGTTGAATTTAAAATTGTTCGAATCGTATAATCGTCAACTACTGATATTGGTAAACGACCCAAAGCAATTTGATTATAATTCAATTCATGACGATCATAAGTAGAAAGCTCATATTCTTCCGTCATTGATAAACAATTTGTTGGACAATACTCAACACAGTTGCCGCAAAATATACAGATTCCGAAATCAATACTGTAATTAAGCAACCGTTTCTTTCGAATGTCAGTTTCCAATTTCCAATCAACAACAGGCAGATCTATAGGGCATACACGAACACATACTTCACAAGCAATGCATTTATCAAATTCGAAATGGATTCGACCTCGGAAACGCTCCGATGTAATTAATTTTTCATAAGGATATTGAATAGTTACAGGTAAACGATTTGCATGGGATAAGGTAATCATGAAACTTTGACCAATGTACCTTGTGGCTCGTATGGTTTGTTGCCCATAATTCATGAACCCAGTTACCATGGGAAACATAGCGTAAATTTTTATGAATAATTTGATTTTTTTTTTCTCTTGTTTGAGTTGAAGACAAATCATAATATTCTTTTCTTATAGTTTTCTTTATTATTCTTAATTAATTATTAATTAATATTTAATATTAGAATTTTTATAATTTTTTTTTTTTTTATAGTGAAAGGAGTTGGAAAGAGGTTGTTAATAATAGATTACCGAGGGAAATTGGTAAAAGAAATTTCCATCCAAGATTTAAAAGTTGGTCCATTCGTAGTCTAGGTAAAGTCCATCTTGTTGTGATAGGAATGAACAAGAACAAATAAGTTTTAACCAATGTAATAAAGATACCAATTGTTGGTCCAACGACTCCGCTTATGTTATTTATTTCAAAAAACTCATGAACAAATATATACGGAATACAGATATTCGAACCGCCCAAGTAAAGAACTGTTACAAATAATGAAGAAACTAATAAGTTTAAATAGGAAGCAATATAAAATAAACCAAATTTAATACCCGAATATTCCGTTTGATAACCTGCTACTAATTCTTCTTCTGCTTCTGGCAAATCAAAAGGTAATCTTTCACATTCTGCTAGAGAAGAAATAAAAAAAATAAAAAATCCTATCGGTTGACGCCACAAATTCCACCCCCAAAAACCATATTTTGCTTGTGCCTCAACTATATCAACTGTACTTGAACTGTTAGATAATCATAGTCGGTGATAACATCACTGTTCTCATCGCTATTCCAGAACCGTACATGAGATTCTTACCTCATACGGCTCCTCGAAGTCCAAAAATAAATTTAAGGAACAGATCAATTGTATTATTTATTTTGATATATTTGTAGAATAGAGCGGATCAAAATAAGATAAAATCTATCGACGTTCCAAAATTCGAGCAATGAAATTCTATCTGTTAGAATACTAAAAATACAAAATTACTTCGGAATTGATCTCATCCTTTACCTTTAATAATTAAAATTTTTCTTTCTTGAGTAATAACTTTAATCCTTCAATAAAATACTCTTTGTAAAATTCCTTGTTAAAATACCAAATAGATCTTTCAACCTATCATTTTCTATTACGAGACCCAATTATGACACGAATTCTATCTCTATGAATATCCATATAGGAGAAAAGAATAAAAAAAAAGGATTTTTCTTTTTTTTCTATTGTAATTATTGTAATTCGATTCTTTTTTTTTCGTTCTTATTCTTCTTTCTGAAAAAACGAAACGACAAGGGGGTTAAAAAAAAGGAAAGGATTATTTCGTTCCGGATAGTCAGTTCTTTAATTGTTGGGTAGGAGCATACTCTGAATTGGAATCATGGGGAGCACTGACTGATCATTTCTACGAACTTAAAGCCCCGATTAATATACTTTTTGTCGAAATAGTTTTTTCGAAAATTTTAAAAATCTCTATTACTAATCCTTTGTGTATCTTCGTGTTCCTAACCATCCACTCATTTTTGCTCAATCACCTGTTAGCATTAGGGTAATACCTATGGAAAATACCTATAAATAAAATAATAGTGAAAACTCCATAAATTTGATTTTTTGAGCCCGCTTCAAGTTAGGATGACTAATCAACCAATTTCGGGGCAAATGGTCTTCTTTTTTTATGTTTATTTCTGTTTTCCTTTTTATTCTTGTACCTAGGAAATGAGTCTCAATTTTTTTACTGCAAATTTCGAAGTTGTTTTTTTTTTTTTTTCACTCATATAACTATCCAATTTAGTTCATGAACCAAATTGATGAATAAAAAATGAAGATATCTATTCAATTCATTTAACTTTCTTTCTAAAAAGAATAGCGAGAAATTTCTGTTTCAACGAGTCGCACGTAGAGATATGGCTAACATACAAATAGTTAAAGGTATTTCATAACTAATCGATTGAGCAGCAGCTCGTAGACCACCTAAAAAGGAATATTTATTATTTGATCCATATCCTGACATAAGAAGTCCAACGGGAGCAATACTTGAAATGGCAATCCATAAAAAAACACCACTATTTATATCGGTTAAAACAAAGTGATAGCCAAAAGGAATTACTGAATAGCTTAAGAGAGTTGATATAACTGCTATAGATGGTCCAATACTGAATAACTGAGTATCCCCCCTAGATGGAAAAAGATTCTCTTTGAAAAGTAGTTTTGTCCCATCCGCTAGAGCTTGAAGAACTCCTAAAGGACCTCCATATTCGGGTCCAATGCGTTGTTGTATACCTGCGGATATTTCTCTTTCTAACCATACAATTACTAGTATGCTTAGTGTGATTGCCAATACAAGAGTCAAAATAGGAACAAACTCCCATATAATTCCATAGACTTCGTTTAAGGATTCTAAGCTAGCAAAAGAATGGATAGCTTGTACTTCTGTTGTATCAATTATCATTTCAACGATCAACTTCTCCCATAATGATATCTATACTACCTAGTATTGTCATAATATCAGCCAATTTCATTCTTTTAACTAATTCAGTAAGAATTTGCAAATTGATAAAACCTGGTGGTCGAATTTTCCATCTCCAAGGAAACCCGCTCTGATCCCCTATCAGAAAAATTCCCAATTCTCCTTTTGGGGCTTCCACTCTGACATAAAGTTCTTGTTTCGGTAATTCAAAAGTAGGAGAAGTTTTTTTACTAATGAATCGATATTCAAAATCGTTCCATTCCGGATCCTTTTCTCTATCAAAATCAAAGCGTCGGGTTTCTAAATTCTCATAGGGCCCCCCTGGAATTCCTTCAAGAGCCTGTTGAATAATTTTTATAGATTCCAGCATTTCACCAATTCGGACTAAATAACGAGCTAATGAATCTCCTTCTTTTTGCCACTGGACTTCCCAATCAAATTCGTCGTAAGACTCATAATGATCAACTTTACGAAGATCCCATTGTACTCCGGAAGCTCGTAACATTGGTCCCGATAACCCCCAATTTATTGCTTCCTCCGCACCAACAATACCTACTCCTTCAACTCGTTCTAAAAAAATAGGATTTCGTGTAATAAGTTTTTGATATTCAACAACTCCTGTTAAAAAATAATCGCAAAAATCCAAACATTTATCTATCCAACCATGAGGTAGATCAGCCCCTACCCCCCCGATACGAAAATAATTATGCATCATTTTCATACCAGTGGCAGCTTCAAATAAATCATATATTAACTCTCTCTCTCTAAAAATATAGAAGAAAGTAGTCTGTGTACCAATATCTGCCATAAAAGTCCCAAGCCATAACAAATGAGAAGCTATACGACTTAATTCCAACATAATTACTCTAATATAGCCAGCCCTTTTTGGCACTTGAATATTTCCTAACAGTTCTGGACCATTTACTGTTATTGCTTCTGTGAACATAGTAGCCAAATAATCCCATCGTGTTACATAGGGCAAATACTGTATAATTGTTCGATTTTCTGCAATTTTTTCCATTCCTCTGTGTAAATAACCTAATATTGGTTCACAATCAATAACATCCTCACCGTCTAGAGTAATGATGAGTCGAAGAACACCGTGCATCGATGGGTGGTGGGGACCCATATTCACTATCATAAGGTCTTTTCGTTTAGCTGGTATATTCATAGGAGTTTCCTCGATCCATTCCACGAGTTACTGAAAACAAAAAGAAGTTCATCTCAAGATCTAATAAATCAAATAATTCAACAAAACTCTTCAAATTAAGAAATTAATGAGTTTTTAACTTCCGAATATCCAACCGACTAATTAATTCTTTATAACGTACTTTATTTTTTTTTTCTAAATACGACAACAGTCGTTGGCGTTTTCCTAAAATTTTCCGCAAACCTCTCTGAGATAAATAGTCTTTTCTATGCAATTCAAAATGTGAAGTAAGTCTTCGTATCTTATTTGTGAAACTTACTATTTGAAATTCAGCGGATCCCTTGTTTTCGTCTTTTTCTTTTTGTGAAATAACTGAAATGAATGAATTTTTTACCATAAAACAAGGACTCCCCCCTTTTTTTAGTTTTAAGTTTAAGATATTTTTTATTGATCAGTAATAATAATAAATTAAGAAATGTATTCTATTAATAAATAATGTCAGTTCATCTTAATTTTGTATACACAAAAATCTTTACTTTGTTAGTTTACTTTGTTAGTAATTAAAAATTCTATTTGACAGAATTTTTAATTAATCAATCAAAAATTTGAAGGATTGTCTATTTCGTCGCTTACAAAGAATAAAAAAATTATAACTAAAAAAAAGTAAAAAAAAATTCCATTGATTCATTTCATTTCTATTTCTAGATCTAATTCATAGATGATTGAATTCTATGTACCTGAATGGAATATGGAGGATAAAAGAATAAGGCGGCTATCTTCTTCGTTTCATCTACTATACCAAATAAGCTATGATATATATAATATATATGAAAAATTCGCCCTTATTAAAATTTCAAGCGCGGATATATATATATTCTTACCATACTGAACCGACTGCCATTATTAGTATCGAACCAATAGCGATTCATACAAGCTAAATCCTCTAATCGAAAATTGGGCCAAAGAAAAAATTTCGATTTAATTAATTTATTTTTTTCTCCCCAAAAACGTTTGGTTTTCTCCAAAACGGGACTCCCTTTTTTTATGTTATTACCATTGAAAATTTCTGTATTTCTATGAATATCGTTTTTATTTTTAAAATTGAAAGAAATTCGAATTCTTAATTCTCTACGACGTTTAGGGGATAAAATATTTTCAGGAACAAGTAAATCATAATCATTTTTTTCTCTATTTCCAATTATCTTGGAATGTCTTTCATCGGTAAAAGTCTTTTTCTTTTTATCAACATAGAATTTTTCTCTATATTTTTTATTAATTTGTTCTTTGTTCTTATGAACTAATAAGATACCCACCATTTGATACAAAAGAAATTGTCCATCAGTTTTTATCGACAGACGAATAGGTTCGATAATCAATATTCTCTTTTTCATCAATTCTGTAAGAGTTACATCTTTCTGAACCATCAGAATATTCAGATTTAGTTCGTTCCTTTGAATAGCCGATATAATAATTTCTCGTGGATTTGTTAGTCTAAGTAGGAAACAAGATGTTTTGATATTATCAATTATTTTTTGATTTAAAGAAATATTCCATCTTAATTGAAAACATAAATACTCTTTTAGGAAGAAATCAAGCTCTACTTCTGTATGACTTTTGTTTTGCTTTTTATTTCTATGTTTTGTCATATCTAATCCCATATAATCGTCGTCAATATCTTTTTCTTCATTATTTCGATTCTCTAATTCAATAATTTTGTTTTTATTCGATGATATAGATATAATAAGGTGGCCTTTTTTATTCCCGTTGATTTTCTTATTTTTACTAATATTTTTATTTCTATGAAAATTTAAAAGAAGAAATTGAATCGGTATTGTCCATGGTTTTTTCTTATATGTGTTGTAAAGTATCACAAATTTTCGAAAGAACCAAACTTCAAAATTCAATATGAGACTTTTTTGTATTTCTTTATTCATTCCCATCCAATCAAAAAAAAAGGGGGTTTGCTTAGATGCATTAATTTCTTGATCTTGGTAAATTGGAACAAAAGAATTTTTTTTCTTATCAATTTTAGCAATTATTTGATATTTATTAGTTGGAGTTTTAGTCTTTTTTTTATCTTTGCTTCCGGTATCGATCCAGGACTCAATATCGACCCTCTTTCTAAGACAAAAATGGATAAGTCGCCAATCAAAATATTTTCGGTTTGGACTTTTCTCGATATCGATAATATCATTTTCCGCTAGATAATTAGTCATAGGAATACCTTCTAAGATATCAAATAATTTCCTTTTATTTGTGTTGGAATTATAAAGAATCGTTTCTTTATTAGTTGGTGATTCATAAATAGAAAAGTCCGTCTTTTTTTCATAATTAATAGATTTAGATGATAAAAGACTATATTTAGCGTGTTTTTTTTTTTTTAAATTATTCTTTTGCTGTTGATTCGAAAATAAGTTTACCTCAAATTTTTTATCATAATGAATGAATTGGTCTTGTTCATTTAAATTCCATTTGCTTAATTTTTTTTTTTCAGCCATATGGTGTTGATAGATTCTATTTCTCCATTTTTCTGGCATTAATCTAGACCATCTAAGCTGAGATAAATCATATTTATATTGATAATGACTTCTTAACCAGTTTTTCCGTTGATTCATTAAAGAATTTATCAAATTTTTTTCTTTTAATTTCGAATTAAATAATCCTTGGTCTATAAAATAATCTTTTATTTCATCCTTAAGAAAAAGGTTCTGGTATTCAAAGATTGATCTTAATTTATATAAGTTAAGAATTTTTCTTTGTGATAGTTTGTAAAATACATAGGCTTGTGATAAGAAAGATATATCACAAAAAATTTTTGAATTCTTATTAATAACAGCGATATCCCTTGACTTTTTTATAATCGAAATAAAGTGAAATTTTTTTTTATTTGGTTTATCGATTTTTTTTTTATTTGATTCATTATTGGAAATGTATTTAGTAATAATCTTTTTTATTGATTCAAGAAAAAGCTGTGCATTGAGCCTTGGAATATTAATGATACTTAAAAAGATATCTATGTATATATTTTCAATCAAAATTTTTAGAAAAAAGTCAAATTTACGTGATAATCGAGCATTTTTTTTTTTTAATATGTATGAAATTTTGTTTGATGAGTTTACTTTTTTAACATTAGAACTTATTTTTATTTTTTTAAGACTAATAGTTTTTTCGGAAGTTCGATTTTTTTTGTTCTTTTCTTTTATAATTTTTTCTATTTGATTTAGAATTATCTTTCTTCTAGCCGAAAGATCTTTCATTTTTTTTTCTATCAGTGAATAATTTGTACACGGTATAGGTCGAATTCGAGTGGACAATTTCGAAACCATATGATGGTTGTTATTGATTATCGAATCTTTTTTTTTTTTATTTTCATTTAATTCATCTATTTCTCTAAATTCCGATAAAAAATTTTTATTTATTTTTGATTTTGAAAGTTTCTTTA